GCTCATGTAGCTTAAATCAAAGCATAGCACTGAAGATGCTAAGATGAACCGTAAAAAGTTCCACAAGCACAAAGGTTTGGTCCTAGCCTTAACATCAGCCTTAGCCCTACCTACACATGCAAGTCTCCGCACCCCTGTGAGAATGCCCCCAACTTCCCAAACGGAAGTAGGGAGCCGGCATCAGGCACAATAACTTTAGCCCAAGACGCCTTGCTCAGCCACTCCCCCAAGGGAACTCAGCAGTGACAAACATTAAGCCATAAGTGAAAACTTGACTTAGTTCAGGCTAAGAGGGCCGGTAAAACTCGTGCCAGCCACCGCGGTTATACGAGAGGCCCTAGTTGATTTACACGGCGTAAAGAGTGGTTATGGAAACTTTACACTAAAGCTGAAAGCCCCTCTAACTGTCATACGCACTCAAGGGCCAGAAAAACACTCATACGAAAGTAGCTTTATCAATGACAACCAGAACCCACGACAGCTGGGGCACAAACTGGGATTAGATACCCCACTATGCCCAGCCATAAACTTAGATGTCCTTATACAATCAGCATCCGCCAGGGAACTACGAGCACCAGCTTAAAACCCAAAGGACTTGGCGGTGTCTCAGACCCCCCTAGAGGAGCCTGTTCTAGAACCGATAACCCCCGTTCAACCTCACCACTTCTTGCCCTTTCCGCCTATATACCACCGTCGCCAGCTTACCCTGTGAAGGGAAAAAAGTAAGCAAAATGGAAATTCCCCAAAACGTCAGGTCGAGGTGTAGCACACGAAGTGGGAAGAAATGGGCTACATTGCCTGCCACAGGCTACTCACGGAAAGTCACCTGAAACGGTTACTCGAAGGTGGATTTAGCAGTAAGAAAGAAATAGAGCGTCTTTCTGAAGCCGGCCCTGAGACGCGCACACACCGCCCGTCACTCTCCCCAACAACTATACATCAAAGTAAATAACACCACAAAATCTCATAAGGGGAGGCAAGTCGTAACATGGTAAGTGTACCGGAAGGTGCACTTGGAATAACTAGGACGTGGCCGAGATAGCTAAGCAACTCTTTTACACTGAGCCCACATCCATGCAAGTTGGATCGTCCTAAGCCAGAAAGCTAGCTCAAACACCTTAATAAAACTTACAATCTACATTATTATTCATACACTCCAACACCTCCAAACAAACCATTTATCCACCCCAGTATGGGCGACAAAAAAGGATACTTATGAAGCCATAGATAAAGTACCGCAGGGGAAAGCTGAAAAAGAAATGAAAAAACTCATCAAAGCATAAAAAAGCAGAGAATCCCCTCGTACCTTTTGCATCATGATTCAGCCAGTAAAACACATGCAAAGAGACCTCTAGTTTGTAACCCCGAAACCCGACGAGCTACTCCGAGACAGCCTACCCAGGGCCAACCCGTCTCTGTGCCAAAAGAGTGGGAAGATCTCCGAGTAGAGCCAAAAGACCTACCGAGCCCGGGTTATAGCTGGTTGCCCCGATAAATGAATAAAAGTTCAGCCCCGTTAGGCCCAACTCGCAACAGTCACACATTTAAAGACAAAGAGCCCCAAACGGGAGTTAATCAGAGGAGGTACAGCTCCCCTGATAAAGGATACAACCTTATAAAGGAGAATAAGGAATATAATAAACAAGGCCACAGATCCCAGTAGGCCTAAAAGCAGCCACCTGCCTAGAAAGCGTTAAAGCTCAGATCCAATTAAACCTGTTATCCTATTAGACCTCTCCGAAATCCCTCCTTCTACCGGGCCTCTCTATGCTTCCATAGAAGAGATTATGCTGAAATGAGTAACAAGAAGATTAAACTTCTCCTAGCACAAGTGTAAATCGGACCGGACTAACCACCGATATTTAACGAACCCAACAACAGAGGGCCATACACCACCGTCACCTAAACCAAGAAAATCATATTTACTAAATCGTTTCCCCCACACAGGAGTGCTCAACCAAGGAAAGACTAAAAGAAAAAAAAGGAACTCGGCAAACCTAAACCCCGCCTGTTTACCAAAAACACCGCCTCTTGCACACACAGTATAAGAGGTCCCACCTGCCCTGTGACCAAAAAAGTTTAACGGCCGCGGTATCCTAACCGTGCGAAGGTAGCGCAATCAATTGCCTTTTAAATGAAGGCCTGTATGAATGGTATAACGAGGGTTTAACTGTCTCTTTTTTCCAGTCAGTTAAATTGATCTACCCGTGCAGAAGCGGGTATAAAAATACAAGACGAGAAGACCCTATGGAGCTTCAGACGCTAACCAATTTACAAAAAGCATTCCAAGCCAAACACATCAAACGCTCGTAAAACTGGAACAACCGTCTTAGGTTGGGGCGACCACGGGAGAAAACAAAGCTCCCGAGCAGACCAGGGACACCCTGAAACCAAGAGTGACAACTCTAAGCCACAAAAACTTTGACTGAAATGATCCGGCCACAGCCGATTAACGAACCAAGTTACCCTAGGGATAACAGCGCAATCCCCTCCCAGAGTCCATATCGACAAGGGGGTTTACGACCTCGATGTTGGATCAGGACATCCTAATGGTGCAGCCGCTATTAAGGGTTCGTTTGTTCAACGATTAAAGTCCTACGTGATCTGAGTTCAGACCGGAGAAATCCAGGTCGGTTTCTATCTGTAAACAATCACTCCTAGTACGAAAGGACCGGAATGAAAAGGCCCATACCACAAGCAAGCCTTCCACCTACCTGCTGAACACAACTAAAGCAGAAAAAGATGAGTAACCTTTTGGCCCAAGAAAAAGGCCGTCTACATTATTCCGCGCTAGGGTGGCAGAGCCCGGTAAATGCAGAAAGCCTAAGCCTTTCCTCCGGAGGTTCAAATCCTCCCCCTAACTATGTTAAACACATTTATTACCCACATTATCAACCCCCTAGCCTACATCGTACCAGTCCTCCTAGCAGTTGCTTTCCTCACCCTGGTCGAACGAAAAGTCCTAGGCTACATACAACTACGAAAAGGTCCCAACGTAGTAGGACCATATGGACTCCTTCAACCAATTGCAGATGGGATCAAACTATTCATCAAAGAACCAATCCGACCCTCTACCTCATCCCCTTTTTTATTTTTAGCCGCCCCTGCCCTAGCTTTAACCCTAGCACTTACCCTATGGGCCCCCCTCCCAATACCCCTTCCTGTCACAGACTTAAACCTGAGTATACTATTTATTCTAGCAGTCTCAAGCCTGGCTGTATATTCTATCCTAGGCTCAGGATGGGCCTCAAACTCCAAATACGCCCTCATTGGCGCACTACGCGCAGTAGCCCAAACCATTTCTTACGAAGTAGCACTAGGACTTATCCTCCTCTCCACAGTCATACTCACAGGAGGCTTCACCCTAACAATATTCAGCATCGCCCAAGAAAGCATCTGACTCCTTGCCCCCGCATGACCCTTAGCAGCAATATGGTTCGTATCCACCTTAGCCGAAACAAACCGAGCCCCCTTTGATCTCACAGAAGGGGAATCTGAACTAGTATCAGGATTTAATGTAGAATACGCAGGAGGCCCTTTCGCACTTTTCTTCTTAGCAGAATACGCCAACATCCTATTTATAAACACCCTATCAACCATCCTATTTATAGGAGCCACCAATCTACCCTCACTACCAGAATTTACTACCATAAACATTATAATTAAAGCTGCCCTTCTCTCCGCCCTATTCTTATGGGTACGAGCCTCATACCCCCGATTTCGATACGACCAACTCATACACCTTGTATGAAAAAATTTCCTACCACTAACACTAGCACTTATCCTATGACACACTGCCATTCCCTTAGCTACCGCAAGTATCCCCCCTCAACTGTAACGGAACTGTGCCTGAACGCCCAAGGGACACTTTGATAGAGTGAACCACAGGGGTTAAACCCCCCTCAGCTCCTTAGAAACAAGGGAATTGAACCCTTCCCCCAGAGATCAAAACTCCGAGTGCTTCCTCTACACCACTTTCTAGTAAGGTCAGCTAAATAAGCTTTTGGGCCCATACCCCAAACATGTTGGTTAAACCCCTTCCCATACTAATGAACCCCTACGTACTCAGCATCCTCTTAACAAGTCTAGGACTAGGAACCACCATTACCTTTATAAGCTCCCACTGACTCCTAGCATGAATAGGTCTAGAAATCAACACTCTTGCCATCATTCCTCTAATAGCCCAAAAACACCATCCACGAGCAGTAGAAGCTACAACCAAATATTTCTTAATCCAAGCAACAGCAGCAGCCATAATCCTATTTGCCGCTTCCACTAACGCATGAATCTATGGCCAATGAGACATCAACCAAATATCACACCCCCTTACCTCTTCCATCACCATAACAGCCCTAGCACTAAAAATTGGCCTAGCCCCCCTCCACCTATGACTGCCTGAAGTCCTACAAGGAATCACCTTAACAACAGGACTCATTCTATCAACCTGACAAAAACTAGCCCCCTTCGCCCTAATTATTCAAACAGCAAACAACACCCACCCCCTCCTACTCACAACCTTTGCACTTACCTCAGCACTCGTGGGAGGATGGGGAGGACTTAACCAAACCCAACTACGAAAAATCCTAGCCTACTCATCAATTGCTCACCTAGGTTGAATAATCTTAATATCCCAAATAGCCCCTCAAATAACCCTAATTGCCCTAATCATATATATCATTATAACAACCACAGCCTTTCTCTCATTAATTAACATTAACTCAACAAAAACTATTACCTTAACCTCCGCCTGAACAAAAACCCCCACACTCACAGCACTAATATGCCTAATTCTTCTTTCACTAGGAGGACTCCCTCCACTAACAGGATTTATGCCAAAATGACTTATCATTCAAGAATTAGCTAACCAAGGATTCACCCTCACAGCAACTATCATTGCACTATCCGCACTACTAAGCCTTTACTTCTACCTTCGCCTAACCCATGCTCTCACCCTAACCCTCTCCCCCCAAACCACAAACGCAACCACTCCCTGACGCATCCCTACTAAAAAACCAACTCTCGCACTATCCTTAACTACTATTCTAACAACCTGTCTACTCCCCATTACACCCACAATCCTAACCCTAATGACCTAGAGACTTAGGATAACATTAAGACCATGAGCCTTCAAAGCTCCAAGCAGGAGTGAAAATCTCCTAGTCCCTGTCTAAGACTTGCAGGATTCTACCCCACATCATCTGAATGCAACCCAGATACTTTAATTAAGCTAAAGCCTTTCTAGGCAGGAAGGCCTCGATCCTACAAACTCTTAGTTAACAGCTAAGCGCTCCAACCAGCGAGCATCCGCCTACCTTCCCCGCCGTCTTAAAAAAGGCGGGAAAGCCCCGGCAGACGTTAACCTACATCTTCGGGTTTGCAACCCGACATGAACTTCACCACAGAGCTTGATAGATAGAGGATTTAAACCTCTGTTGTCGGAGCTACAATCCGCCGCCTAAACCCTCGGCCAACCTACCTGTGGCAATCACACGTTGATTTTTCTCAACTAATCACAAAGATATTGGCACCCTTTATTTAGTATTCGGCGCCTGAGCAGGTATAGTAGGAACCGCACTTAGCCTTTTAATTCGGGCAGAACTTAGCCAACCCGGGGCACTTCTGGGAGATGACCAAATCTATAATGTTATTGTTACCGCCCATGCATTCGTAATAATTTTCTTTATGGTCATACCTATCCTGATCGGCGGTTTTGGAAATTGACTAATTCCGCTTATGCTAGGAGCACCCGACATAGCATTCCCACGAATAAACAACATAAGCTTTTGACTCCTTCCCCCCTCGTTCCTCCTTCTGCTTGCCTCATCTGGGGTCGAAGCAGGAGCAGGAACAGGCTGAACAGTTTACCCTCCCTTGGCCGGAAACTTAGCCCATGCAGGAGCATCAGTTGACCTAACCATTTTTTCTCTACATCTAGCAGGAATCTCTTCTATTCTAGGGGCCATCAACTTCATTACTACAATCATTAATATAAAACCACCTGCGATCTCACAATACCAAACTCCCCTATTCGTCTGATCCGTCCTAATTACAGCAGTACTCTTACTCCTATCCCTCCCAGTCCTAGCTGCTGGAATTACAATGCTTCTCACAGACCGAAACCTAAATACCACCTTCTTTGACCCGGCAGGAGGAGGAGACCCAATTCTCTACCAACATCTGTTCTGATTTTTCGGTCACCCCGAAGTTTATATCTTAATCCTCCCAGGATTCGGAATTATTTCTCACGTCGTAGCCTACTATGCGGGGAAAAAAGAACCTTTCGGTTACATAGGAATGGTCTGAGCCATGATAGCTATTGGACTCCTAGGATTTATCGTCTGAGCCCACCACATGTTTACAGTAGGTATGGATGTCGACACCCGAGCCTACTTTACATCCGCTACAATAATCATTGCCATCCCAACTGGAGTAAAAGTCTTCAGCTGACTTGCCACCTTGCACGGAGGCGCAATTAAATGAGAAACACCCATGCTATGAGCCCTAGGGTTTATCTTTTTGTTCACAGTTGGGGGATTAACAGGAATTGTCCTAGCCAACTCCTCACTCGATATTGTTCTCCATGATACTTACTATGTAGTAGCCCACTTCCACTATGTCCTATCAATAGGCGCTGTATTCGCCATCGTAGCAGCATTCCTCCACTGATTCCCGCTATTCACAGGATTCACCCTCCACAGCACCTGAACAAAAATCCACTTTGGAGTAATGTTCGTAGGAGTCAATCTTACCTTCTTCCCACAACATTTTCTTGGACTAGCCGGAATGCCTCGACGGTACTCCGATTATCCAGACGCATACACTCTCTGAAACACAATATCGTCAATTGGATCATTAATCTCCCTTGTAGGAGTTATTATATTTCTCTTTATTATCTGAGAAGCATTTGCCGCTAAACGAGAAGTAGCATCAGTAGAACTAACAACCACTAACGTAGAGTGACTTCACGGGTGTCCTCCCCCCTACCACACTTATGAAGAACCTGCTTTCGTTCAAGCAAAGTAACGAGAAAGGAGGGAATCGAACCCCCATAAAATGGTTTCAAGCCAACCACATCACCACTCTGACACTTTCTTAATTTGAGGTGCTAGTAAAACTATTACTTTATCTTGTCAGGATAAAATTGTGAGTGAAATCCCCACGTACCTTAAACAGAGCTAAATGGCACATCCCTCACAATTAGGATTGCAAGACGCGGCCTCCCCTGTTATAGAAGAACTAATCCACTTCCACGACCACGCTCTAATAATTGTATTCTTAATTAGCACGCTTGTCCTCTATATTATCGTCGCCATAGTATCCATCAAACTCACCAACAAATATATTTTAGACTCCCAAGAAATTGAAATCGTATGAACTATCCTTCCCGCTGTAATTCTAATTATAATTGCACTCCCCTCACTACGAATCCTTTATCTCATAGATGAAATTAACGACCCCCACCTAACAATTAAAGCCATGGGCCACCAATGGTACTGAAGCTATGAATACACGGATTACGAAGACTTGAGCTTTGACTCGTATATAATCCCCACCCTAGACCTAACACCCGGACAATTTCGACTCTTAGAAACCGACCATCGAATAGTAGTCCCCATAGAGTCTCCCGTTCGTATTCTAGTCTCAGCTGAAGATGTCCTTCACTCCTGAGCTGTGCCAGCCCTAGGCGTAAAAATAGATGCAGTACCCGGACGTCTAAACCAAACCGCTTTCATTGCCTCTCGCCCTGGCGTATTTTATGGCCAATGCTCCGAAATTTGCGGAGCAAACCACAGTTTTATACCCATCGTAGTAGAAGCCGTTCCCTTAGAACATTTCGAAAACTGATCATCACTTATAATTGAAGACGCTTCACTAGAAAGCTAAAGGTTATAGCGTCAGCCTTTTAAGCTGAAGTTTGGTGACTCGCCCCACCTCTAGTGGCATGCCTCAATTAAACCCTGCCCCCTGATTTTTTATCCTCATTCTATCATGACTTACCTTCCTAATCATCCTTCCACCAAAAATTCTCGCCCACGAATTTAGCAACGAGCCCACAATTATAGGAGCCGAAAAGCCTAAACCCGAATCCTGAAACTGACCATGATATTAAGCTTCTTCGACCAATTCATAAGCCCTACTTTTATAGGAATTCCACTTATTGCAGTAGCAATTATCCTACCATGAGTCCTATACCCAACCCCAACTTCACGATGAATTAACAACCGCTTACTCACACTTCAAAGCTGATTCATCAATCGCCTAAGCCAACAAATCTTCCTCCCAATTAATCAAGGGGGACACAAATGAGCCATACTACTTGCATCATTAATAATCTTTCTAATTACACTCAACATATTAGGACTGTTACCATACTCATTTACACCAACGACCCAACTTTCTCTTAACATAGCATTTGCCATACCACTATGACTGGCCACCGTCATTATTGGCATGCGCAATCAACCAACTGCAGCACTCGGACACTTACTCCCAGAAGGCACCCCCACACCACTAATTCCAGTACTCATTATCATTGAGACAATCAGTCTATTTATTCGCCCTCTTGCACTCGGCGTACGGCTTACTGCAAACCTCACAGCAGGCCACCTGCTTATCCAGCTAATTGCAACAGCAGCATTTGTCCTTTTCCCAATAATACCTACCGTTGCAATTTTAACAGCAACAGTTCTCTTCCTGCTTACACTCTTAGAAATTGCCGTAGCAATAATTCAAGCATACGTCTTCATCCTACTACTAAGCCTCTACCTACAAGAAAACGTCTAATGGCCCACCAAGCACATGCATTCCACATAGTAGACCCTAGTCCTTGGCCTCTTACTGGCGCAATTGGCGCTCTATTACTTACATCTGGCACTGCAATCTGATTCCACTTTCACTCAATTACTCTAGCAACACTAGGACTGGTCCTAACAATCTTAACTATATTCCAATGATGACGAGATATTATCCGAGAAGGGACATTTCAAGGCCACCACACCCCACCCGTCCAAAAAGGTCTCCGCTACGGAATAATCCTTTTCATTACATCAGAAGTGTTCTTTTTTGCAGGATTTTTCTGAGCATTCTACCACTCTAGCCTAGCCCCAACCCCAGAACTCGGGGGCTGCTGACCTCCCACCGGTATTATAACTCTTGACCCCTTTGAGGTACCACTTCTAAATACAGCAGTTCTCCTGGCATCCGGAGTAACCGTCACATGAGCCCACCATAGTCTTATAGAAGGGCAACGAAAACAAGCAATCCAATCCCTCACATTAACCATTTTACTAGGGTTTTACTTTACCTTCCTTCAAGGTATAGAATACTACGAAGCCCCATTTACTATCGCAGATGGAGTCTATGGGTCAACATTCTTTGTAGCTACAGGATTTCACGGCCTCCATGTAATCATCGGCTCAACATTTCTAGCCGTTTGTCTCCTACGCCAAATCCTATATCATTTTACCTCCAACCACCATTTTGGCTTCGAGGCCGCTGCCTGATATTGACATTTCGTTGACGTAGTATGATTATTCCTATACGTCTCAATTTACTGATGAGGATCATAATCTTTCTAGTATAAAGACAATACAAATGGCTTCCAACTATTTAATCTTAGTTAAAACCTAAGGAAAGATAATGAACCTAATCACAACAATTTTAGTAATCACAACCACCTTGTCACTAATCTTAATAGCAGTCTCCTTTTGATTACCCCAGATAAATCCAGATGCAGAAAAGCTCTCACCCTATGAATGTGGCTTCGACCCCCTAGGCTCTGCCCGCCTTCCATTTTCACTACGATTTTTCCTAGTGGCAATTCTTTTCTTATTATTTGACCTAGAAATTGCACTACTCCTTCCCCTTCCCTGAGGAAACCAACTCCTCAACCCAACAAACACTTTCATCTGAGCAACCATTGTCATTAGCCTCCTTACTCTAGGACTAATCTATGAATGACTCCAAGGAGGCCTAGAGTGAGCCGAATAGGAGGTTAGTCTAATCAAGACTTCTAATTTCGACTTAGACAATTATGGTGAAATTCCATAACCTCCTTATGACCCCAACACATTTTAGCTTCACCACAGCATTTATCCTAGGCCTAATAGGAGTAACATTCCATCGAACCCATCTGTTATCCGCACTATTGTGTCTGGAAGGCATAATACTATCACTCTTCATTGCCCTCTCAACCTGATCTCTCCATATAGGCATGACAAACCTCTCTCCAACACCAATAATACTCCTCGCCTTTTCGGCCTGCGAAGCCAGCGCAGGGTTAGCACTCCTAGTAGCAACAGCTCGAACCCACGGCACAGACCGACTACAAAACCTCAACCTATTACAATGCTAAAAGTCCTAATCCCCACCCTCATATTATTTCCCACAATCTGACTCACCCCCCAAAAATGATTATGAACCGCTACAATTTCCCACAGCCTCCTCATCGCCCTACTAAGTTTTAACTGACTTAACTGAACATCAGAAACAGCATGAACCGCCTCAAACAACTACCTAGCAATTGACCCCTTATCATCTCCTCTTCTAGTACTCACATGTTGACTCCTCCCTTTAATAATCTTAGCCAGCCAAAACCACACCCAAACAGAACCAACTTCCCGACAACGAATATATATTAGCCTTCTGGCCTCCCTCCAAACTTTCCTTATTCTGGCATTCGGAGCAACAGAAATCATTATATTTTACATTATATTTGAAGCCACACTAGTTCCCACACTAATTATTATCACTCGATGAGGAAACCAAGCAGAACGCTTAAATGCAGGCACATACTTCCTATTCTACACTCTTGCAGGCTCCCTACCCCTTTTAGTTGCCCTACTGGCTCTTCAAACAACAACAGGAAGCCTATCAATAATCACACTTAGTTTCAACCAGCCCCTTAACCTTCTTTCCTGAGGAGACAAACTGTGATGAGCTGCCTGTCTGCTAGCCTTCCTGGTTAAAATGCCCTTATATGGGGTCCACTTATGACTTCCCAAAGCACATGTAGAAGCACCAATTGCCGGATCTATAGTCCTAGCAGCAGTCCTCCTTAAACTAGGCGGCTACGGAATAATCCGCATTACCCCCATCCTTGACCCCCTTACAAAAGACATAGCCTATCCCTTCATCATTCTAGCCTTATGAGGAATCGTGATAACAGGGGCAATCTGCCTACGCCAAACTGACCTTAAATCACTTATCGCCTACTCCTCTGTAAGTCATATGGGCTTAGTAGCAGGCGGCATCCTAACCCAAACACCATGAGGCACCACCGGTGCCATTATTCTTATAATTGCCCACGGACTCACATCCTCAGCACTATTCTGCTTAGCCAACACAAGCTATGAACGAACCCATAGTCGAACCATAGCCCTTGCACGAGGCATACAAACTCTCTTTCCATTAACAGCAACCTGATGATTCATTGCAAACCTGGCCAATTTAGCCCTACCTCCACTCCCCAACCTAATAGGAGAAATAATAATCATTACAACTATATTCAACTGATCTCCCTGATCAATAGTCCTTACCGGATCAGGAACACTAATTACTGCAAGCTACTCCCTATATATATTTCTCATGACCCAACGAGGACAAACCCCAGCCCACGTCACCGCACTCCCTCCCTACCACACCCGAGAACACCTTCTTATTACACTCCACCTAATTCCAATTATTCTCCTCACTATTAAACCAGAACTCATATGAGGATGATTCTACTGCAGACGTAGTTTACTAAAAACGTTAGATTGTGATTCCAAAAAAAGGGGTTGAACCCCCCTCGTCCGCCGAGAGAGGCCTGCGGCATCAGAGACTGCTAATCTCTTTCCCCACAGTTAAAATCTGTGGCTCACTCGGCTTCTGAAGGATAATAGCCATCCATTGGTCTTAGGAACCAAAAACTCTTGGTGCAAATCCAAGCAAAAGCTATGCAAACCACACTTGTATTAACATCCTCACTCATACTTATCTTCGCCCTACTAATCTACCCCCTCACCTTAACAATCAACCCAACACCCCTAAAAACAGACTGAGCAACTACCCACGTAAAAACCGCTGTCAGCACTGCATTCATAATCAGCCTCCTCCCAGCCTTTATTTTTACGGACCAAGGACTTGAAACAGTCATTACAAACTGACACTGAATAAACACATCAACATTCAACATCAATATTAGCTTTAAATTCGATTTCTATTCAATAATCTTTACACCAATCGCCCTTTATGTTACATGATCTATTCTAGAATTCGCCACATGATATATGCACGAAGACCCTAACATAAATCGTTTCTTCAAGTACCTCCTCACATTTCTTATCGCAATAATTATCCTAGTCACAGCTAACAATATATTTCAAGTATTCATTGGATGAGAAGGTGTAGGTATTATATCCTTCCTGCTCATTGGATGGTGATACGGACGAGCCGACGCCAACACAGCTGCCCTCCAAGCCGTTATCTATAATCGAGTAGGAGATATTGGACTCATTATAACCATAGCCTGATTTGCCACCAAACTCAACTCCTGAGAAATACAACAAATCTTTTCCACCCCACAAAACCTAGACACAACCCTCCCCGCTCTTGGCCTAATTCTCGCCGCAACAGGCAAATCAGCACAATTTGGACTTCACCCATGACTTCCCTCCGCAATAGAAGGCCCAACCCCAGTCTCCGCCCTACTCCACTCAAGCACAATGGTTGTAGCCGGAATTTTCTTACTTATCCGCCTCCACCCCTTCCTAGAACCAAATCAAACAAGCCTTACCACCTGCCTCTGCTTAGGAGCACTAACCACACTATTTACAGCCACATGTGCTTTAACCCAAAATGATATTAAAAAAATCGTAGCATTCTCCACCTCTAGTCAACTAGGCTTAATAATAGTAACAATCGGCCTCAACCAACCCCAACTAGCTTTCCTCCACATCTGTACACATGCATTCTTCAAAGCAATACTCTTCCTATGCTCGGGATCTATTATCCACAGCCTAAACGACGAACAGGACATCCGAAAAATAGGAGGACTCCACAACCTCGCACCCTTCACCTCAACATGTATAACAATTGGAAGCTTGGCCCTTACAGGAACCCCATTCCTTGCCGGATTTTTCTCAAAAGATGCAATCATCGAAGCCCTAAACACCTCCCACCTAAACGCCTGAGCCCTTATTCTTACTTTAATCGCAACCTCATTCACAGCCGCCTACAGCTTACGAATTATTTTCTTCGTTTCCATGGGCACCCCACGATTCCTCCCACTTTCACCCATTAATGAAAACGACCCAAAAGTAATTAACCCTATTAAACGACTCGCTTGAGGAAGTATTATTGCCGGACTTATTCTTACATCAAACATAACCCCAACAAACACCCCCATTATAACTATACCACCTCTACTTAAACTAGGCGCCCTCATCATTACACTAGCTGGACTACTAACAGCCATAGAACTAGCCAATCTAACCTCAAAACAACTAAAAACCACCCCCAACATCAAACTACACAACTTCTCAAACACCCTAGGCTACTTCCCTTCCACTATACACCGCCTACTACCCAAACTTAGCCTTATCTTAGGACAAACATTAGCTAACCAACTCACTGACCAAACATGACTTGAAACGTCAGGGCCCAAAGGACTGTCCTCAATACAATTAAAAATATCCTCTATCACAAGCGACGCACAACAAGGAATAATCAAAACCTACCTAACTATGTTCTTTTTTACTCTTTCACTAGCCACCCTCCTAGTCCTCATCTAAACAGCTCGCAAGGCCCCCCGACTAACCCCCCGAACCAACTCCAACACCACAAATAAGCTCAATAATAAAACCGAAGCACAAATCACTAATATTCCTCCTCCCACAGAATATATAACACCAACCCCCCCAACATCTTCAGAAAGAATATTAAACTCTTTACAAGCCCCCACCACCGATAGTAAATAACCATACCACTTATTACCAAAATACACCATAGCAACCCCCACCCCCACTAAATAAAACATAACATACTCAAATACCGAAACATCTCATCACCCCTCAGGATGAGGCTCCGCCGCCAAAGCAGCCGAATAAACAAACACAACCAACATCCCCCCTAAATAAATCAAAAAAAGCACAACTGCCAAAAAAGAAGCCCCACATCCCGCCAAAACACCACATCCAGCCCCTGCAACAACAACTAACCCCAACGCCGCAAAATAAGGAGCCGGATTCGACGCAACCCCTACCATGCCCAGAATTAACAAAAACAACCACATACAAAAAAAATACGACATAGTTCCTACCTGGGTTTTAACCAAGACCAATGACCTGAAAAATCATCGTTGTTATTCAACTATAAAAACTACTAATGGCAAGCCTCCGAAAAACCCACCCCCTACTCAAAATCGCTAATGACGCAGTAATTGACCTCCCTGCCCCATCTAACATCTCAGTATGATGAAACTTTGGATCATTACTAGGACTATGCCTAGCAGCACAAATTCTCACAGGACTATTCCTAGCTATACATTACACTTCAGACATCGCCACTGCATTTTCATCAGTAGCCCACATCTGCCGAGACGTGAATTACGGGTGATTAATCCGAAACATACATGCAAACGGAGCATCATTCTTCTTTATCTGCATTTACGCCCACATTGCCCGAGGACTCTACTACGGCTCCTATCTATACATAGAAACATGAAATATCGGCGTAATTCTCCTTCTCCTTGTCATAATAACAGCCTTCGTTGGATACGTTCTGCCCTGAGGACAAATATCATTTTGAGGCGCAACCGTAATCACCAACCTCCTCTCTGCAATCCCCTACATTGGCAACGAGTTAGTCCAATGAATCTGAGGAGGATTCTCCGTAGACAACGCCACCCTAACCCGCTTCTTTGCCTTTCACTTCTTATTCCCCTTCGTAATTGCAGGAGCCACAATCCTTCATCTCCTCTTTCTACACGAAACCGGATCTAACAACCCAGCAGGACTAAACTCCGACGCTGATAAAATCACATTTCACCCCTACTTTTCTTACAAAGACCTACTAGGTTTTACAGTTATACTTCTAGCACTCACCTCACTAGCCCTATTCTCACCCAACCTTTTAGGAGACCCTGACAACTTTACCCCCGCCAACCCCTTAGTCACACCCCCCCACATCAAACCAGAATGATACTTCCTCTTTGCATACGCTATCCTCCGATCAATTCCAAACAAACTAGGAGGAGTACTAGCACTACTTTTCTCTATCCTGGTACTCATATTAGTCCCTATCCTCCACACCTCTAAACAACGAGGATTAACATTCCGACCCATCACACAATTCCTTTTCTGAACCCTAGTCGCAGACGTAATTATCTTAACATGAATTGGAGGAATACCCGTAGAACACCCCTTTATTATTATCGGCCAAATCGCATCCACACTATACTTTACCTTATTTCTTATTCTTTCTCCATTGGCAGGATGATTAGAAAACAAAGCCATAAACTGATACTGCCCCAGTAGCTTAGCTAAAAGCGCCGGTCTTGTAATCCGGAGACGAGGGTTAAAATCCCCCCCGAGGCCCAGAGAGAAGAGACTCGAACTCCCGCCACTAACTCCCAAAGCTAGCATTCTGAATTTAAACTACTCTTTGATACATAATCTTATATTCTTCAAACCTGGCAATCTTTTTCCCCACATCCAAACACTGCAAACATCCCACTTTCCAATATATTCTTTCAACCAACTAATTTACCCTATATATAATACCCATTATGTAATATTATATAACAGACATGTTCCATTCATTACTGTACTCATACATACATATATAAACTTACATGCCTTACGATAACTATACTATAATGTAACACATACATTTATTGTACTTCACACATCATGGTATTAATACATATATGTATTATATTACATATATTATGGTATTAATACATATATGTATTATATTACATATATTATGGTATTAATACATATATGTATTATATTACATATATTATGGTATTAATACATATATGTATTATATTACATATATTATGGTATTAATACATATATGTATTATATTACATATATTATGGTATTAATACATATATGTATTATATTACATATATTATGGTATTAATACATATATGTATTATATTACATATATTATGGTATTAATACATATATGTATTATATTACATATATTATGGTATTAATACATATATGTATTATATTACATACACTATGGACCCATACATACCTGAAATAGTTATTATTATGAATCTGAATTACTGTTTAAGCTTTCTCGGACGGACTTGCTCTACAACTGACCAAGATACCATAAAACATAGACATTCATAACACATAACTGATTAACTTAGAAAAATATTCAAGACACCCGGATATATCGATTAATCCCTACTACTTAAGAACAACACTTTCTATGCGTTCCTCAACATTACTCGATATACCCTTATTTAATGTAGTAAGAGACCACCAACCAGTTTTATCAGCGCATATCATGAATGATAAGATCAGGGACAACTATTGTGGGGGTTTCACAGAATGAACTATTCCTGGCATTTGGTTCCTACTTCAGGGCCCCACTTCCCTTGATCCCCCCTGCATGCGCGTTTGCGCATAAGTTAATGGTGAAGTCCTAATTATCCTTTACCCACCATGCCGAGCGTTCACTTAGTAGGCATTTGGTATTTTTCTCTCGGCTTACTTTCACTTTGCATTTGACGAGTCCTTCCTAATGTTAACATCTTAAGGTTGAACATTTTCCTTGCTTGCAAGTTCTAAATATCCAATACTTCATCAACATTCATAGAAGAATTGCATAACTGATATCAGGTGCATAAGGTATCATTCCTTATTCCACGTTCCCCTATCACTATGCCCCCCCTGCCTCGAAAATTAAGCCTTTTTCGCGCGTATAAACCCCCTTTCCCCCTGCGACCCAGACAAGCCTATTTTCATCTGTCAAACCCCGAAACCAGGAAAGACCCGACTGATGTCGCCTAGCGAGTTCCGTTTATGTGCTAGTCTTATAGTGTTGCAAAAATGCAATTTTGTTTA